CTCCTCTTTCCGGACAACACATACAAAGAGACCCGCCAACAGCAACAGTCAAGTGATTAGTGAACCTATGAGAGATGTTTAGAAATAGTTTCTTTTTCTTCTATCTCCCATCTATCTAGTTTCGTTAGTTATTCACTATAGCAACTATGATCTGGAAAGAAATCCGGGGCAAGTGTTCGGATTTATATTATGACATAGCCCCCAGGCGCTCAATGGACAGACCTTTCCAAATGACATAGCCACGGGGCGCTCAACGGACAGACCGGACCTTTCCGAGCTTCGAATGGATATGGATGCACAAACAATTTTTTTGTGCAACCGAGTGTATTCCTATCTTAATTCAAAGTTCCTAGATGGGGCCATTTACATAGAACATATTACTATTCTAATTACTCTATTCCAAATCAGACGAGAAGTCATTATTCATTACTAAAATACGTCTCCGTATTGAAATTTAGGTATTCATATAGTATCACCTTTTATTCGTTTTAATAACAGTAACAGAAAAAAATCTCTAAAATGAAAGAAAATCTCTATTTTCTACTTTCTACTGTCTGCATCTATGTATCCTTTTATTTTCATTTTATTCCTATGAAATACCAGACAAACAGAACAATCTTAGAAGGGGTATAATGAAATTCATAAAATTCTTTAATTGTGTTTTCCCATACAAATGATTCGTTTTATTTGATTAATGGGGACAACAAACAATAAATTAGACGAAATTCATTACCGAAATTCATTACATTATCTAAATATACATTATAAAATGATAAGCTATATCATAGAATGATAAGCAATATCAAAATCTAACAAATACTCAAACTTATTGAATATTCTAAAATCGAAAAATATTCAATAAAAAAATGGAATTATATATATATATATATTATAATAATATAATAATTAATATTAATAATATAATAATTAATTATATATATATATAATTAATAATAATTAGCAAAAAAATAAAGAAATAGAAAGGGAATGCTCTTATCTTATTCGAATATTTTATTCAAAATGTCTTGTGATCTTCAACCAATTCTGCGCTTCAATATAATTTCCAGGAGTAAGTGCTATAGCTTGTTTCCAATACTCCGCGGCTTGATCGAACCAAGCTTCCGCAACTTCAGAATCTCCCTGTTGAATGGCCTGTTCTCCTCGGTCGGAATAGGCCAGTCAATTCCTTCCCTTAGAACCGTACTTGAGGGTTTCCTACCTCATACGGCTCAGCAGTCAACTCTTTTGATGTCCCTTTTTTTAGTTAATCAAAAGAAGTTAATTACATGAGTTTCAAACTTGAATTTTTATTTGCTTAATAATCCGTTTTATCTTTTCTCCCACCTTCAGCAGAATAACGCATAGGCGTTCTACTATCATTCGAAATTTTTTTATTTTCATTCGAATTTTTTGAAAGGTAACTATCTCGATTTCATATATCAATTTCTATAGAATTTTTGAAAAAGACCTTCCCTCATAAGAAAGAAAAGGCTTACTATCTTTGGGATCTGATGCTACACCGCTGCTTAATCTTTCAGGGGGCCAACTCCGTTACATAAGTGGATTCCGAACTTTTGTCTCATATTATGACATAGGTAAGCAGTTCTTATTGTATCGACCAAAAATCTCGCTAATTGATCTTTACGGTGCTTCCTCTATCAATTAGATCCTTTATCCATAGAATAAAGTATCGCGGCATCTTTCTTCATATTTAGATTTCTATGAAGTTTCTTTCTTTTCTACAGCTGATAAAAATCGTTGTTTTGGACGATGCATATGTAGAAAGCCTCTTTTTTGTAGAAAGCCTCTTTTTTTTACTAGTAGATTTTTTTTCTCTTTCTGTTCTTTCTATAGTAGAGATAGTCGCACGTAATGACAGATCACGGCCATATTATTAAAAGCTTGTGGTAAGAAGGGGTTTCGCTCTAGTGCCCGAAAATAATATTCCAAGGCTTTTGTGTGTTCTCCATTACTTGTGTGAATAAGGCCTATATTATAGAGTATATAACTTCGATCATAGGGATCAATTTCTAGTCGCATAGCTTCATAATAATTCTGTAAAGCTTCCGCGTAATTTCCTTCGGATTGAGCAGACATCCGTTACGGTCGTCATTCGATTCAAAGAATCTCCGTTCCAGAACCGTACATGAGATTTTCATCTCATACGGCTCCTCCTTTATGTGCATAATGAGACTAGCCTAATACCAAAAAGGAAAAAAGAGTGAAATATTCTCATTATGAACTGAATGGGACTAGTGTTTTTACAAGAAATTTCTAGCCAACCTTCCGGCAAAAGGTCTTGTCTTAACATCAAGCATGTTGTTACTAGATAAAAATGTTAAGTTAACTCCAACAATTTCTTTGTCCTCAACGCCCCTTAAATTTCTAGAAATTAGTCACTTCAACAGTCTTCGATGGCTATACGGGTATCCAAAGTACGAATGAGATGGATATTCGTTGTCCCAACCATTCTTCTTAGTCCCGATCCCAATAAGGAAAAGGGATAATTTCTAACAAAGGTTTCGTTTTGTTGATTCCTAAGCGTAGTGCTTCTTTTCTTCCTTTATGCCGCCTATTGGTACTAATAAAGTAGGAGTAGGGTTAATCGGAAATACATAACCCAAGCCATAGGCGTAACCTTTCGCTCAATGCTCTAATCGACAATTGAAGCATTTGAGGCTGCATTAATCGAGAGGATACACGACAGAAGGAATTGTTTTTTTAGAAACTTCACCTTCAACAAGCGTAGAGCTCTTTCAAATCTTTTTATCCCGGCCAATGTGCCTTTCTCTTAAGACTTGACAGTGGTCAATAAAAAAAAAATCAAATCACACCATCTCGGTAATAGGTAAATGCCTCTTTTTCTCCTGAAGTTGTCGGAATTATTCGTAATAATATATTGGCTACAATTGAAAAGGTCTTATCAATAAAATTTCCAGTTATCCGCGATCTAGGCATAGGTAGCAATCCACTTTTTAATTCCTTTTAATTACCTCTCGGGAGAAAACGATCCCACAAAAAAGTAATTGTAGAGTACGAAATAACATAAAAATGGACTTAACTCATAAAAAAAAAGATAGATAGACCGCCCGTTCGATTTGTTCCAATCCCTTGATTTAAGCCAGTATAGATATCAGAAAAAGAGAGGAAGGCCATCTTCGCAAACATGACATGAATAGATATATATCTTTATTGATAGATATATATCTATATTGTATTGTTTTTATGAAAAAGTTTTTCATAAAAACAACAAAAAAGCATTTCCTTGGGAGTATAAAGATAATGTTTTTTTGTTTTGATTAAAAGGTTTCTATTCTATTTTTAGAGTTTTTTCTAGTTAGAATGAATAGGGCGTACTGTACCTATCCAACATCTAATCTAATAGAAATGACTCGCGATTCACTCGCTTTCTGGGCCATAATCATTATGTAGGAGAGATGGCCGAGTGGTTCAAGGCGTAGCATTGGAACTGCTATGTAGGCTTTTGTTTACCGAGGGTTCGAATCCCTCTCTTTCCGTACCTTCATCAAAATTCTCAATGTGACTGACCACAATGTATCAAATCACATAATAACGGATACCTTTATTCCAAGAACCTTTCCTTGATATGGATTCTTTATCCCGAATTTCTCTGGAAAGACTAGGCAAGGGATGAAAATACCCATATCATTCTATGATATATCAATGGGGGATAATCCTCCGATCAACCCCTTACTTTACTTTAGATTTCTTTACTTATGACTTGGGTGATTGGGGCAAAATTGTCCGAACAACCCCTCTTTTTTTAGTTAGGTTTAAGTCTGACGAGAATAATATTCTACGACTAGCAATTCATTTATTTGCAAACCAACCCATTTACTATCTATTATTTGATTGACCAATCCTTTATATTGGAATGGGTGAAGAGTCAAATGTTTTGGCAATTTCTCCTGGGGGAATGAATCAAGAGAATTTTGAATCATATCTTTCGATTTTTGTTCATCCTTCACTGTAATAAGATCTTGGGGTTTGCAGCGATAACTTGGTATATCGACTATACGACCATTAACTAAAATATGTCTATGATTAACTAATTGGCGGGCTTGAGGAATAGTTGACGCCATACCTAATCGAAAAAGGATATTATCCAAACGCATTTCAAGTAATTGTAGTAAAACCCGACCCTTCGGTCCTTTGGCTTTTGCGGCGATACGAACGTATTTCAGTAATTGTCGTTCTGTAAGACCATAATGAAAGCGCAATTTTTGTTTTTCTTCTAAACGAATACAATATTGAGATTTTTTACCAGAGCGCGAAAAAGCACTCCTGGCTATAGGACTTTTACTAGTTAATCCCGGTAAAGCCCCCAAACGGCGTATTTTTTTGAAACGAGGTCCTCGGTAACGTGACATAAATACTCCTAATTTGCCCTATTTTATTGAAATTACATAAACCGAAATTCAAACTGAACTAGAACTAAAGGATAAATATAATAAATGAAGTCAAATCTACTGAAGTATTCGAATTATACTATAAAGAATACTGAGATGGATTGTATTAATATTCGAACTTTCTTATATATACCTTATATATACACAAAGAATGTATATAGGAAAAGAGAAGGGTCTTTTTCTGGATTTGTTTTGCGGAGATTTAACTACTCTAACAATTCTTTAGAACTTTACATTCCTACGACATAATAATCGGTAACCTTTGGAAAAAAAGAAAGAAGTCTTTTCACTTTAATTTAAAAAAGACATTATCAATCACGTAAAAACTCAAACAAATAGAAAAAAGCCAGCTATCGGAGTCGAACCGATGACCATCGCATTACAAATGCGATGCTCTAACCTCTGAGCTAAGCGGGCTCGCATAACATAAATTGTACATCCATAGGAATTTAGTAAACTGCAAGAATCTTAGCTATTAACTTTTCATTCTTAGTTATTCAGAATTAATATGAATGTAGAAAAGAAATAATATATATATATAATGTAAAAGATAAAGAATTAAAAGAAAAG